GCTGGCGTAGCTTAATACAAAGCATAGCACTGAAGATGCTAAGATGGGCCCTAAAAAGCCCCGCATGCACAAAGGCATGGTCCCGACCTTACTATTAGCTCTAACTCAACTTACACATGCAAGTCTCCGCAACCCAGTGAATATGCCCTCAATCCCCTGCCCGGGGACGAGGAGCGGGCATCAGGCACGAATATTAGCCCAAGACGCCTAGCCAAGCCACACCCCCAAGGGAATTCAGCAGTGATAAACATTAAGCCATAAGTGAAAACTTGACTCAGTTAGTGTTAAAAGGGCCGGTAAAACTCGTGCCAGCCACCGCGGTTAGACGAGAGGCCCCAGTTAATAGTATAACGGCGTAAAGGGTGGTTAAGAACATACAAAAATAAAGTCAAATGGCCCCTTAGCCGTCATACGCTTATAGGCGCCCGAAGCCCTAACACGAAAGTAGCTTTAATAAATTTGCCTGACCCCACGAAAGCTGGGAAACAAACTGGGATTAGATACCCCACTATGCCCAGCCGTAAACTTAGGCATCCAACTACAATTAGATGCCCGCCAGGGTACTACGAGCAGCAGCTTGAAACCCAAAGGACCTGACGGTGTCTCAGACCCCCCTAGAGGAGCCTGTTCTAGAACCGATAACCCCCGTCTAACCTCACCACCTCTAGCCACCACAGCCTATATACCGCCGTCGTCAGCTTACCCTGTGAAGGTAATAAAAGTAAGCAAAATGGGCACAACCCAGCACGTCAGGTCGAGGTGTAGCGCATGAAGTGGGAAGAAATGGGCTACATTTTCTAGTATAGAATATTACGGATATGCACCATGAAATAGTGCTTGAAGGAGGATTTAGTAGTAAAAAGGAAATAGAGTGTCCTTTTGAACCCGGCTCTGAGACGCGTACACACCGCCCGTCACTCTCCCCCATCAAAATGCACCAAAAATACCTAATATAATAGCACCGACAAGGGGAGACAAGTCGTAACACGGTAAGTGTACCGGAAGGTGCACTTGGATTAAACCCAGAGCGTGGCTGAGTTAGTCAAGCATCTCACTTACACCGAGAAGACATCCATGCAAATTGGGTCGCCCTGAGCCAAACAGCTAGCCTAACCACTTAATAACCAAACAATATAAATAAAACAAAATAAATCCAACACTAAAAACTAAACCATTCTTTTACCTGAGTATGGGAGACAGAAAAGGTTCTACAGAGCAATAGAGACAGTACCGCAAGGGAAGGCTGAAAGAGAAATGAAATAACCCATATAAGCACTAAAAAGCAAAGATTAAAACTCGTACCTTTTGCATCATGATTTAGCCAGTACACCCAAGCAAAGAGACCTTTAGTTTGAAACCCCGAAACCAGGTGAGCTACCCCGAGACAGCCTATTAAGGGCCAACCCGTCTCTGTGGCAAAAGAGTGGGAAGAGCTCCGGGTAGAAGTGACAGACCTACCGAACCTGGTGATAGCTGGTTGCCCAAGAAATGAATAGAAGTTCAGCCTCGTATACCCCAAACCAGATACACCCAAATAAGACCTTAAGAGAAATACACGAGAGTTAGTTAAAGGGGGTACAGCCCCTTTAACAAAGGACACAACCTTTCCAGGAGGATAAAGATCATAATATATAAAACATAGTGTTCTAGTGGGCCTAAAAGCAGCCACCTAAATAGAAAGCGTTAAAGCTCAGACAGAAGAAAGTTTATTATCCCGATAAAAAATCTTATTCCCCTAAATATTATTAGGCCAACCCATGCCCCCATGGAAGAGATTATGCTAAAATGAGTAACAAGAAGGCCCGCCCTTCTCCAAGCACAAGTGTAAGCCAAACCGGACTAGCCATTGGCAAATAACGAACTCAGCCCAAGAGAGTAATGTGAATTACAAAAAGACCAAGAAAAATACACAACTAAACTATCGTTACCCCCACACTGGAGTGCCATTAAAGGAAAGACTAAAAGAAAAGGAAGGAACTCGGCAAACACAAGCCTCGCCTGTTTACCAAAAACATCGCCTCCTGCAACACAACCAAGTATAGGAGGTCCAGCCTGCCCAGTGACTACAAGTTCAACGGCCGCGGTATTTTAACCGTGCAAAGGTAGCGCAATCACTTGTCTTTTAAATAAAGACCTGTATGAATGGCTAAACGAGGGCTTAACTGTCTCCCCTTTCAAGTCAGTGAAATTGATCTGCCCGTGCAGAAGCGGGCATAATAATACAAGACGAGAAGACCCTTTGGAGCTTAAGGTACAAAACTCAACCACGTTAAGCAACTCAATAAAAAGTAAAAACTTCGTGAACATGAGATTTTACCTTCGGTTGGGGCGACCACGGAGGAAAAAAAAGCCTCCAAATGGACCGGGAAAACCTCCTAAAACCAAGAGAGACATCTCTAAGCCACAGAACATCTGACCAAATATGATCCGGTTAATATAGACCGATCAATGAACCAAGTTACCCTAGGGATAACAGCGCAATCCTCTCCCAGAGTCCATATCGACGAGGGGGTTTACGACCTCGATGTTGGATCAGGACATCCTAATGGTGCAGCCGCTATTAAGGGTTCGTTTGTTCAACGATTAAAGTCCTACGTGATCTGAGTTCAGACCGGAGCAATCCAGGTCAGTTTCTATCTGTAACGCCACTTTTCCTAGTACGAAAGGATCGGAAAAGAGGGGCCCATACTTAAAGCACGCCCCACCCCAACTTATGAAGACAAATAAATAAAATAAAGGGAGGGCCAAAACCCCAGCTGGCCAAAATAAGGACATACTGGGGTGGCAGAGCATGGTAAATTGCGAAAGGCCTAAGCCCTTTTAACCAGAGGTTCAAATCCTCTTCCCAGTTTATGCTAAACACCCTAATTACCCACTTAATTAACCCCCTAGCCTACATTGTACCAGTACTTCTAGCAGTAGCCTTCCTGACACTCGTTGAACGAAAAGTCCTAGGGTATATACAATTACGAAAAGGGCCAAACGTAGTAGGCCCCTATGGACTACTACAGCCCATTGCCGATGGGTTAAAACTCTTCACTAAGGAGCCTGTTCGCCCATCTACATCATCCCCATTCCTATTTTTAGCCACCCCAGTACTTGCACTAACCCTAGCCATAACCCTATGGGCCCCTATACCCATACCCCACCCAGTAACCGACCTCAACCTAGGAATCCTATTTATCCTAGCCCTATCAAGCCTTGCAGTATACTCAATTCTAGGATCAGGCTGAGCATCAAATTCAAAATATGCACTAATTGGAGCCTTACGAGCCGTAGCTCAAACAATCTCATACGAAGTCAGCCTAGGACTAATTCTTCTGTCCGTAATTATTTTCTCGGGGGGGTATACGTTACAAACATTTAATATCACCCAAGAAAGTGTTTGACTACTTGTCCCAGCCTGACCTTTAGCCGCAATATGATATATCTCAACACTGGCCGAGACAAACCGAACACCTTTTGATTTAACAGAGGGAGAATCAGAACTTGTATCCGGCTTTAATGTAGAATATGCAGGAGGACCCTTCGCACTATTTTTCCTCGCCGAATACGCCAACATCCTTCTAATAAATACCTTATCAGCCGTCCTATTTTTAGGGGCCTCACACATCCCAAGCATTCCAGAACTCACCACAATTAACCTCATAACTAAAGCTGCATTACTATCCATCCTATTTCTATGAGTGCGGGCCTCATATCCACGATTCCGGTATGACCAACTAATACACCTAGTATGAAAAAACTTCCTCCCCCTTACACTAGCCTTTGTACTATGACATACCGCCCTGCCAATTGCACTAGCAGGTCTCCCCCCACAACTATAAACAAGGAACTGTGCCTGAGCACCAAAGGACCACTTTGATAGAGTGAATTACAGGGGTTAAAATCCCCTCAGTTCCTAGAAAGAAGGGAATTGAACCCATACTCAAGAGATCAAAACTCCAGGTGCTTCCTTTACACCACTTTCTAAGGCGGGGTCAGCCAATTAAGCTTTCGGGCCCATACCCCGAACATGACGGTTAAAATCCCTCCTCCGCCAATGAACCCATACGTACTTACAGTCCTATTATCTAGTCTAGGACTAGGAACCACTCTAACCTTTGCCAGCTCTCACTGACTACTGGCTTGAATAGGCTTAGAAATTAATACACTAGCAATTACCCCTCTGATAGCACAACACCATCACCCCCGTGCAGTAGAAGCAACTACAAAGTATTTCCTAACTCAAGCCACCGCAGCAGCAATAATCCTGTTTGCAAGCACAACAAATGCCTGAGCAACTGGAGAGTGAAGCATCAATGACCTGTCAAACCCCATCGCCAGCACAATATTTATAACAGCCCTAGCACTCAAAATTGGACTCGCACCAATACACTTCTGAATGCCAGAAGTACTACAAGGGTTAGACCTGCTAACAGGACTTATTCTATCCACCTGACAAAAACTGGCCCCATTTGCACTCATTATCCAAACAGCACAAACCATTGACCCACTACTATTAACGCTACTAGGAATCACATCCACACTAGTTGGCGGATGAGGAGGACTAAATCAAACCCAACTACGAAAAATTCTAGCCTACTCTTCAATCGCACACATAGGATGAATAATTATTGTAATCCAATACGCCCCCCAACTAACCCTAATTGCACTGGGAATATATATTATTATGACCTCCGCAGCATTCCTAACCCTAAAAATACTATCAACGACCAAAATTAGCACACTAGCAACAACTTGGTCAAAAAGCCCCATCCTAGCATCAACAACCGCCCTAGTCCTACTCTCATTAGGGGGCCTACCCCCACTCACAGGATTTATACCAAAATGACTAATTTTACAAGAACTAACAAAACAGGACCTCCCCCTCATCGCCACAGTCATAGCCCTGGCCGCCCTAATCAGCCTATACTTCTATCTGCGACTATGTTACGCAATAACACTAACCATCTCCCCCAACATGATTAACTCAACCACCCCATGACGAACTCAGACAACCCAAGCCTCTTTGTCCCTAGCTCTCTTTACCACAGCTGCCCTAGGATTATTACCCATAACCCCAGCCATCCTAACACTAGTCACCTAGGGACTTAGGATAATATTAAGACCAAGAGCCTTCAAAGCTCTAAGTAGAAGTGAAAATCTTCTAGTCCCTGACCAAGACCTACAAGAAAATAACTCGCATCTCCTGACTGCAAATCAGGCACTTTTATTAAGCTAAGGCCCTACTAGATGGGAAGGCCTCGATCCTACAAACTCTTAGTTAACAGCTAAGCGCTCAAGCCAGCGAGCATCCATCTACTTTCCCCGCCGCCTATTAAATAAGGCGGGGAAAGCCCCGGCAGAGTATTAATCTACGTCTTAGGATTTGCAATCCAATGTGTTCTTCACCACGGGGCTGATAGGAAGAGGACTTAAACCTCTGTCTTCGGGGCTACAACCCACCGCCTAAACGCTCGGCTACCCTACCTGTGGCAATCACGCGCTGATTCTTCTCTACCAACCACAAAGACATTGGTACCCTTTATCTAGTATTTGGTGCCTGAGCCGGAATAGCGGGGACCGCCTTAAGCCTTCTCATTCGAGCTGAACTTAGCCAACCCGGATCACTTCTAGGTGATGACCAAATTTATAATGTTATCGTCACTGCCCACGCCTTCGTAATAATCTTCTTTATAGTAATACCCATTCTCATCGGGGGGTTTGGAAACTGACTTGTGCCACTAATAATTGGTGCCCCGGACATAGCATTCCCACGAATAAATAATATAAGCTTCTGACTACTACCCCCATCATTTCTGCTCTTATTAGCTTCTTCTGGTGTTGAAGCTGGGGCCGGAACAGGGTGAACAGTATACCCGCCCCTTGCAGGGAATCTAGCCCACGCAGGAGCATCAGTAGATTTAACAATTTTTTCACTTCATCTAGCAGGTATTTCATCAATCCTAGGGGCAATTAACTTCATTACCACAATTATCAATATGAAACCCCCAGCCATCTCCCAGTATCAAACACCTCTGTTTGTCTGATCCGTGCTTGTAACCGCCGTACTACTCCTATTATCACTACCCGTCTTAGCTGCCGGAATTACAATACTACTAACAGATCGAAATCTCAATACCACATTTTTTGACCCGGCAGGAGGAGGAGACCCAATCCTCTACCAACACCTATTCTGATTCTTTGGCCACCCAGAAGTCTACATTCTTATTCTTCCAGGATTTGGAATTATTTCCCATGTTGTAGCCTACTATTCAGGCAAAAAAGAACCGTTTGGCTACATGGGCATGGTGTGGGCAATGATGGCCATCGGCCTTTTAGGGTTCATTGTGTGAGCCCACCACATATTTACCGTCGGGATAGACGTAGACACTCGTGCATACTTTACATCTGCAACAATAATTATTGCAATCCCAACCGGTGTAAAAGTATTTAGCTGACTAGCCACACTTCACGGAGGATCAATTAAATGAGAAACACCTATACTATGAGCTCTAGGGTTCATTTTCCTATTCACGGTGGGCGGGCTCACAGGAATTGTACTATCCAACTCATCACTGGATATCGTCCTTCACGACACTTATTATGTAGTAGCACATTTCCATTATGTATTATCAATAGGTGCTGTATTCGCTATTATAGCGGCCTTCGTACACTGATTCCCCCTGCTAACCGGATATACCCTCCACAGTGCATGAACAAAAATCCACTTTGCGGTCATGTTTATTGGGGTCAACCTAACATTCTTCCCACAACATTTCCTAGGCCTAGCAGGTATGCCACGACGATATTCTGACTACCCAGACGCCTACGCCTTATGAAACACAGTGTCATCCATCGGGTCACTAATCTCCTTAGTAGCAGTCATCATGTTCCTATTTATTTTATGAGAGGCCTTCGCCGCTAAGCGGGAAGTACTATCTGTAGAATTAACAATAACAAATGTAGAATGACTACATGGCTGCCCTCCTCCTTACCACACATACGAAGAGCCAGCATTCGTTCAAATTCAATCAAATTAACGAGAAAGGGAGGAATTGAACCCCCATATGCTGGTTTCAAGCCAGCCACATAACCACTCTGTCACTTCCTTCTTAAGACATTAGTAAAATGTCAATTACACCACCTTGTCAAGGCGGAATTGTAGGTTAGAACCCCGCATGTCTTAGACCCGGAGCTTAATGGCACACCCAACACAACTAGGATTTCAAGACGCGGCATCCCCCGTTATAGAAGAACTTCTTCACTTCCATGACCACGCACTAATAATTGTATTCCTAATTAGCACCTTGGTATTATATATTATTATTGCAATGGTGTCAACCAAGCTTACTAACAAGTATATTTTAGACTCTCAAGAAATCGAAATTGTATGAACTATTTTACCAGCCGTCATTTTAGTACTTATTGCCCTGCCCTCTTTACGCATTCTATATCTTATGGACGAGGTTAATGACCCCCACTTAACAATTAAAGCAATAGGCCATCAATGATACTGAAGTTACGAATACACAGATTACGAAGATCTGGGGTTTGACTCCTACATAGTACCAACCCAAGACCTTGCCCCAGGTCAGTTCCGACTCCTAGAAACGGACCACCGAATAGTTGTTCCAATAGAATCCCCAATCCGTGTCCTAGTATCCGCTGAAGACGTACTACATTCTTGAGCTGTTCCATCCCTGGGTATAAAAATAGATGCAGTCCCCGGCCGACTAAATCAAACCGCCTTTATCGCCTCGCGCCCAGGGCTATTTTACGGACAATGCTCTGAAATCTGCGGGGCAAACCACAGCTTCATACCTATTGTAGTTGAAGCAGTACCGCTAGAACACTTCGAAAACTGATCCTCATTGATAATAGAAGACGCCTCGCTAAGAAGCTAAATATTGGACAAAGCGTTGGCCTTTTAAGCCAAAGATTGGTGACTCCCGACCACCCTTAGTGAAATGCCACAATTAAACCCCGGCCCTTGATTCGCAATTCTAGTATTCTCCTGACTACTTTTCTTAGTCATCATCCCAACTAAAATCCTAAGTCACATCTCACCAAACAAACCAGCCCCAGTAAATGCTGAAAAACACAAAACTGGGCCCTGACACTGACCATGATAGTAAGCTTCTTCGACCAATTTGCAAGCCCGATATACATGGGAATCCCACTAATTGCTATTGCAATTGCACTACCCTGAGTACTCTATCCAACCCCATCATCTCGATGAGTCAACAACCGACTCATCACAGTCCAGGGGTGATTTATTAATCGATTTACTAATCAACTAATACTGCCACTGAACTTAGGGGGACACAAATGAGCATTATTATTAACCTCACTAATAATTTTCTTAATCACAACTAATATACTTGGCCTACTGCCCTATACCTTCACACCCACAACACAACTATCCCTTAATATAGGATTTGCCGTGCCCCTATGACTTGCCACAGTAATTATTGGAATACGAAATCAACCAACAATCGCTTTAGGACACTTTCTACCAGAAGGCACCCCCGTCCCACTAATCCCCGTACTAATTATTATCGAAACAATTAGCCTATTTATCCGACCATTAGCCCTAGGAGTTCGACTTACAGCCAACCTAACCGCAGGCCACCTCCTTATTCAACTTATCGCCACAGCCGTATTTGTTCTCCTACCAATAATGCCAACAGTAGCAATCCTAACCGCTACTGTACTCTTTATATTAACACTATTAGAAATTGCAGTAGCAATAATTCAAGCTTATGTATTTGTGCTTCTTCTAAGCCTATACCTACAAGAAAACGTTTAATGGCCCACCAAGCACATGCCTATCATATAGTTGACCCAAGCCCATGACCCCTGACCGGAGCTATCGCTGCCCTACTAATAACATCCGGCCTAGCAGTCTGATTCCACTTCCACTCAATAACACTAATGTCCCTAGGACTAATTCTTACACTTCTCACCATATACCAATGATGACGTGACATTATCCGAGAAGGGACCTTCCAAGGCCACCACACACCTCCTGTACAAAAAGGGCTACGATACGGAATAATTCTATTTATTACCTCAGAGGTGTTCTTTTTCTTAGGGTTCTTCTGAGCCTTCTACCACTCAAGCCTAGCACCCACCCCAGAATTAGGAGGATGCTGACCCCCCGCAGGAATTACCCCACTAGACCCGTTCGAAGTCCCACTCCTTAATACAGCCGTATTACTAGCTTCCGGGGTCACAGTAACATGAGCCCATCACAGCATTATAGAAGGTGAACGAAAACAAGCTATTCAGTCCTTAACACTAACCATTTTATTAGGATTTTATTTTACCGCACTACAAGCCATAGAATACTACGAAGCCCCATTCACAATTGCAGACGGGGTTTATGGTTCAACATTCTTTGTAGCCACAGGCTTCCACGGACTACATGTTATTATCGGATCAACCTTCCTCGCAGTATGTCTTATTCGCCAAATCCAATACCACTTCACATCTGAACACCACTTCGGCTTTGAAGCCGCTGCCTGATACTGACACTTTGTTGACGTAGTATGACTCTTCCTCTACGTGTCCATTTATTGATGAGGCTCATAATCTTTCTAGTATTAAAATTAGTACAAGTGACTTCCAATCACACAGTCTTGGTTAAAGCCCAAGGAAAGATAATGAACTTAGTCATAGCTATTTTAATTATTACAACAGCCCTGTCCTTAATTCTAGCAGTTGTGTCTTTTTGACTCCCACAAATAAACCCCGACGCAGAAAAACTATCACCATACGAATGCGGATTTGACCCTATAGGCTCTGCCCGGCTACCATTTTCCCTACGTTTCTTTCTAGTAGCAATCCTATTTCTCCTCTTTGACCTAGAAATTGCCCTCCTCCTCCCCCTACCCTGAGGAGACCAACTACACAACCCCGTCGAAACACTCTTCTGAGCTGCAATAGTCCTAATTTTATTAACCATGGGGCTAGTCTACGAATGAACTCAAGGCGGCCTAGAATGGGCAGAATAGGGGGCTAGTCCAAAACAAGACTTCTGACTTCGACTCAGAAAATCGTGGTTTAACTCCACGACCCCCTTATGACACCCGTACATTTTAGCTTTAGCTCAGCATTCATTTTAGGTTTAATAGGGCTAGCATTTCACCGAACCCACTTACTCTCCGCGCTACTATGCTTAGAAGGAATAATACTATCCCTATTTATTGCACTAGCCCTATGAACATTACAATTTGAGTCAACAGCATTCTCAACAGCCCCTATGCTACTATTAGCCTTCTCTGCCTGTGAGGCAAGCACCGGCCTAGCACTGCTAGTTGCTACTGCCCGTACTCACGGGACCGACCGACTACAAAATCTTAATCTCCTACAATGCTAAAAGTACTAATTCCCACAATCATGCTATTCCCAACAATTTGATTAACCACCCCTAAATGGCTATGGACAACCACAACCGCACACAGTCTCCTAATTGCTTCCATTAGCCTAATATGACTAAAATGAACCTCAGAAACCGGATGAACCTCCTCTAATATATACCTGGCCACAGACCCGCTATCAACCCCCCTCCTAGTACTAACATGCTGACTGCTTCCACTTATGATCCTGGCCAGCCAAAACCACATTAATCCTGAGCCAATTGACCGACAACGCTCGTACATCACACTCCTCGCCTCACTACAAACCTTCCTAATCATAGCATTCGGTGCCACAGAAATCATCATATTTTATATTATGTTTGAAGCTACGCTTATCCCAACCCTCATCATTATCACCCGCTGAGGAAACCAAACCGAACGACTTAATGCAGGAACCTACTTCCTATTCTACACTCTGGCCGGATCACTCCCACTTTTAGTTGCCCTACTTCTTCTCCAACAATCAACAGGAACGCTATCGATACTGGTACTCCAATATTCACAGCCCCTTCAGCTCAACTCTTGAGGCCACATAGTATGATGAGCTGGCTGCCTAATCGCATTTTTAGTTAAAATACCACTATACGGAGTCCACCTATGATTACCAAAAGCACACGTAGAAGCCCCCGTAGCTGGGTCCATAGTACTAGCAGCAGTTCTACTGAAACTTGGCGGATATGGAATAATGCGTATAATAGTAACACTCGACCCCCTCTCAAAAGAGCTAGCCTACCCATTTATTATTCTAGCCCTCTGAGGAATTATCATGACTGGATCAATTTGCCTTCGACAAACAGACCTAAAATCACTAATTGCCTACTCATCTGTAAGTCACATAGGGCTCGTAGCAGGAGGAATTCTAATTCAAACCCCATGAGGGTTTTCAGGAGCAATCATTTTAATAATTGCACACGGGCTAGTATCCTCAGCACTATTCTGCTTAGCCAACACAGCCTATGAACGAACCCATAGCCGAACAATGATACTCGCCCGAGGACTACAAATGATTTTTCCACTAACCGCAATATGATGACTCACCGCAAATCTAGCCAACTTAGCACTACCCCCACTACCTAATCTAATAGGGGAACTCATAATTATTACAACACTATTCAACTGATCCCCGTGAACAATTTTACTTACTGGCCTAGGAACATTAATTACAGCTAGCTATTCCCTATACATATTTCTCATATCACAACGAGGCCCAACACCCGCCCACATCATAGAACTTCAACCATTCCACACGCGGGAACACCTCCTAATAACCCTACACCTAATCCCCGTCATCCTGCTAGTAGCAAAACCAGAACTCATATGAGGATGATGTTACTGTAAGTATAGTTTAACCAAAATATTAGATTGTGATTCTAAAGACAGGAGTTAAAACCTCCTTACTCACCAAGGAAGAACAGAAAATAGTAAGCACTGCTAACTCTTACACCCATGGTTAAAATCCACGGCTTCCTTGCGCCTTCAAAGGATAACAGCTCATCCGTTGGTCTTAGGAACCAAAAACTCTTGGTGCAAATCCAAGTGAAAGCTAAAATGACATTAATTATACACTCATCACTACTTCTAATTTTATTTATTTTAGTATATCCCCTGTTGACTACACTAAACCCCAATCAACAAACCCCCAACATAGCAAAAATAACTAAAATCGCTGTTAGTTCTGCATTCTTCGTCAGCCTATTACCCCTTGTAATTTTTCTAAACCTGAAAACAGAGGGCATCATTACAAATTGACAATGAATAAATATTCAAACATTTGACATCAATATTAGCTTTAAATTTGACCACTACTCCCTAATCTTTGTTCCAATCGCCCTATATGTTACCTGGTCAATTCTAGAATTTGCACTATGATATATACACTCTGACCCTAACATTGACCGATTCTTTAAATACTTACTCACATTCCTAGTAGCCATAATCATCTTAGTTACAGCTAACAACATATTTCAACTATTTATTGGCTGAGAAGGAGTAGGAATTATGTCCTTCCTACTAATCGGATGATGACACGGACGAGCAGATGCCAACACAGCAGCTCTTCAGGCTGTTATTTATAATCGAGTAGGAGACATCGGGCTAATTATAACTATAGCTTGATTCGCAGTAAACCTCAACTCCTGAGAAATTCAACAAATCTTTGTCCTATCAAAAAACTTCGACATAACAACCCCATTACTAGGACTTGCCTTAGCGGCAACAGGAAAGTCAGCCCAGTTTGGCCTCCACCCATGGCTACCGTCCGCCATGGAGGGCCCTACACCAGTATCTGCCCTACTACACTCTAGTACTATAGTTGTTGCAGGAATTTTTCTACTTATTCGCCTTCACCCTCTTATAGAAAACAATCAGCTCGCCTTAACAATTTGCCTCTGCCTAGGAGCACTAACCTCACTATTCACAGCCACCTGTGCTTTAACCCAAAATGATATCAAAAAAATCGTAGCTTTTTCAACATCAAGTCAGCTCGGACTAATAATAGTCACAATTGGACTAAACCAACCACAACTAGCATTCCTACACATTTGCACCCACGCCTTCTTCAAGGCCATACTATTCCTATGCTCCGGATCAATTATTCACAGCCTAAACGATGAACAAGATATCCGAAAAATAGGAGGTCTATTTAATATTATACCTGCCACCTCGACCTACTTCACAATTGGCAGCCTTGCCCTCACAGGAACCCCCTTCCTAGCAGGGTTCTTCTCAAAAGATGCAATTATTGAAGCCCTAAACACCTCTTACCTAAACGCCTGAGCCCTAACCCTAACACTAATTGCCACATCATTCACTGCAGTATATAGCTTCCGACTAGTATACTTTGTAATCATAGGAACCCCTCGATTTTTACCACTATCCCCAATTAATGAAAATAATCCACTAGTAATTAATTCTATTAAACGACTTGCCTGAGGAAGTATTATTGCAGGACTTATTATTACACAAAACTTCCTACCTATGAAAACACCAACCATAACAATACCAACCACCCTAAAAATGGCAGCTCTTGCAGTAACAATTATGGGCCTACTTGTAGCCATAGAATTAACCAATATAACAAATAAACAAGTAAAAATTACCCCAATAATTTCCACGCACCACTTCTCAAACATACTAGGATTTTACCCAGCAACCATCCACCGACTCCTTCCAAAACTTAAACTTACCCTAGGACAGTCCGCCGCCACCCAACTTGACAAAACATGACTCGAAACTATCGGACCAAAAGGTCTAGCACTGGCACAAACAACTATGGCAAAAATTATAAACGACATTACGCGAGGTATAATCAAAACATACTTAACCATCTTCCTCCTAACTCTAATCTTAGCCACCATCCCAGTTATCCTTTAAACCGCACGAAGGGCCCCACGACTTAAGCCACGAGTAAGCTCTAAAACAACAAGCAAGGTCAAAAGCAACACCCAAGCACAAATAACTAATATACCCCCTCCAGACGAATACATTATAGCTACACCACTAATATCCCCACGTAAAACAGAAAACTCCTTCAAACCATCCACAACTACCCACGAACCCTCATACCAACCCCCCCAGAAAACCCCCGCCGCTAAACTAACCCCTAATAAATAGACCAAAACATAGCCTAATACAGAACGGTTGCCCCAAGCCTCTGGAAAAGGCTCAGCAGCTAAGGCTGCCGAATAAGCAAAAACCACAAGTATTCCCCCTAAATAGATTAAAAAAAGAACTAATGATAAAAAAGAACCTCCATGGCCAACCAAAATCCCACACCCAACCCCAGCTGCAACCACCAAACCAATAGCAGCAAAATAGGGTGTGGGGTTAGAAGCAACAGCAACTAAGCCCACAACTAAAGCTAACAATAATAAAAACATAAAATAGGTCATAATTCTTGCTCAGACTTTAACCGAGACCAATGACTTGAAGAACCATCGTTGTTATTCAACTACAAGAACCATTAATGGCAAGCCTACGAAAAACACACCCCCTTATTAAAATCGCTAACAACGCACTAGTTGACCTACCAGCACCCTCTAATATCTCAGCATGATGAAACTTTGGGTCCCTCCTAGGACTATGCCTAGCTGCCCAAATCTTAACCGGCCTATTCCTAGCTATGCACTACACCTCAGACATTTCAACTGCATTCTCATCAGTAGCCCACATCTGCCGAGATGTAAACTACGGCTGACTAATCCGAAACGTCCACGCTAACGGGGCATCATTCTTCTTCATCTGTATTTACATGCACATCGCCCGAGGCCTATATTACGGCTCATATCTCTATAAAGAAACCTGAAACATTGGTGTAGTTCTTCTACTATTAGTTATAATAACGGCCTTTGTCGGCTATGTCCTACCATGAGGGCAAATATCTTTTTGAGGCGCCACAGTAATCACAAATCTACTATCTGCCGTGCCGTACATAGGAGACATACTAGTCCAATGAATCTGAGGGGGGTTCTCAGTAGACAACGCAACACTAACACGATTCTTCGCATTCCACTTCCTACTGCCGTTCATTGTTGCTGCCGCAACCATCCTACACCTGCTATTTCTACACGAAACAGGATCAAATAACCCAATAGGCCTAAACTCAGACGCAGACAAAATCTCTTTCCACCCATATTTTACATACAAAGATCTCTTGGGGTTCGTAATTATATTATTAGCCCTAATACTGCTAGCGTTATTCTCCCCCAACTTACTAGGAGACCCAGAAAACTTCACCCCCGCCAACCCACTAGTCACTCCTCCTCACATTAAACCAGAATGATACTTCTTATTTGCCTACGCCATTCTACGATCAATCCCAAACAAACTTGGAGGTGTCCTTGCACTACTATTTTCCATTCTGGTATTAATAGTCGTGCCATTATTACACACCTCAAAACAACGAGGACTAACATTCCGCCCAATTACCCAATTCTTATTCTGAGCCCTAGTGGCAGACATAATCATTCTAACATGAATTGGAGGCATACCAGTAGAACACCCATTTATTGTTATCGGACAAATCGCATCCGTATTATACTTTGCATTATTCCTTGTTTTCATACCACTAGCAGGATGATTAGAAAATAAAGCACTACAATGACCTTGCCCTAGTAGCTTAGTCTAAAAGCATCGGTCTTGTAATCCGAAGATCGGAGGTTAAAATCCTCCCTAGTGCCAGAAAAGAGAGATTTTAACTCTCACCCCTGGCTCCCAAAGCCAGAATTCTTAACTAAACTATTTTCTGGGATAAACCATCCCTTTATGTAATAGTGTATGTTATGCATAATATTACGTTGATGTATTAATACATATATGTATTATCACCAATTCACTATCTTAACCATAAAGCAAGTACTAAATATTAGGGTATACATAAATCATATTATTAAAACTCAGAAATAATTTTATTTTAACCCGGGTAATTTATTATTCCCTAAAAAATTTGACCTCAAATTTTTCCTTGAATTATACAGCTATTATTGTATTAGAGAATATTAATGTAGTAAGAGACCACCAACCGGTAGTATAAAGGCATATTCTGCATGATAGAATCAGGGACAATAACTGTGGGGGTAGCACAATATGAACTATTACTGGCATCTGGTTCCTATTTCAGGTATATAACTGTAATATTCCACCCTCGGATAATTATACTGGCATTTGATTAATGGTGTGGTACATATGTCTCGTTACCCACCATGCCGGGCATTCTCTTATATGCATAACGTTCTCCTTTTTTTTTCCTTTTCATCTTGCATCTCAGAGTGCAGGCTCAAATTGTGAATTAAGGTTGAACATTTTACTTGTATATGAGAATATAAATTAATTCTTATAAGACATAATTTAAGAATTACATATTATTAACTCAAGTGCATAACATATACATCTCTTGTTCAACTTATTCTTATATATGCCCCCCTTTTGGTTTTTGCGCGACAAACCCCCCTACCCCCCTACGCTCGGCGAATCCTGTTATCCTTGTCAAACCCCGAAACCAAGGAGGACTCAAGAACGTATCGGCCAATGAGTTGCGGTGAAAATTGGCATCCCACATTATATATATATATATATATATATATATATGCATCAATTTTTATTATAAAATTTATGCCAACCTAACAACCCCTACTAAAAATTTACAAAAATAGCTCGGCACTAAATACTCTAATATTATTAAGCA